AAGTATCTTAATAATACAGGTCCTTATTCCATTTTATGTGTAGATTACATAAGTTCAGTGGATTCGAGAAGTTCATAACAAAAAAAGAAATCAAAATAACGTAAGAAATAAAGTCAAATTATTTCGAAGAAGCCTTTTGAATGATGAAGAAACCCGTAGGGATTCGCGCATATAAAAAGAGGTTAACCTCCCATTGCGTATTGATGCTATTCAGGTATAGAATAAATCTGCTTCTCTTTGTTCCTACAAATAGAATTGGAACGTTCTGACTAAAATACTAAACAGATATAGAAAAAGGATTAATCCTTTATTCGGAAAAATTCACTGAACAAAGGGAGATCCATAACAGAGTTTTTGATCTAGTGTAATAAAGTTACATAGTGTTTATTATTGGTTAATATTAATAATTAATAGTACGTTAATATTTTTTATTATAATATTTGTCAATATTAATAATTCATTTTAAGGGAAAGGGTATTTCCATGGGTTTGCCTTGGTATCGTGTTCATACCGTCGTATTAAACGATCCCGGTCGTTTGCTATCTGTGCATATAATGCATACAGCTTTGGTTGCCGGCTGGGCCGGTTCGATGTCTCTATATGAATTAGCAGTTTTTGATCCCTCTGACCCAGTTCTGGATCCAATGTGGAGACAAGGTATGTTCGTAATACCCTTCATGACTCGGTTAGGAATAACCAATTCATGGGGTGGTTGGAGTATCACAGGGGGAACTATAACGAATCCGGGTATTTGGAGTTATGAGGGTGTGGCTGGGGCGCATGTTGTCTTTTCTGGTTTGTGTTTCTTGGCAGCTATCTGGCATTGGGTGTTTTGGGATCTAGAAATTTTTTGTGATGAGCGTACAGGAAAACCTTCTTTAGATTTGCCTAAGATCTTTGGAATTCATTTATTTCTCTCAGGAGTAGCTTGTTTTGGGTTTGGCGCTTTTCATGTAACGGGATTGTATGGTCCTGGAATATGGGTGTCCGATCCTTATGGACTAACTGGAAGGGTACAATCTGTAAATCCGGCGTGGGGTGTGGAAGGGTTTGATCCCTTTGTTCCGGGAGGAATAGCCTCTCATCATATTGCAGCGGGCACTCTGGGCATATTGGCCGGCTTATTCCATCTTAGTGTCCGTCCGCCCCAACGGCTATACAAGGGATTACGTATGGGAAATATTGAAACCGTGCTTTCCAGTAGTATCGCGGCTGTCTTTTTTGCAGCTTTTGTTGTTGCTGGAACTATGTGGTATGGTTCAGCAACTACCCCGATTGAATTATTTGGTCCCACCCGTTATCAATGGGATCAAGGATACTTTCAGCAAGAAATATATCGAAGAGTTGGTGCTGGGCTAGCCGAAAATAAAAGTTTATCCGAAGCTTGGTCTAAAATTCCTGAAAAATTAGCCTTTTATGATTACATTGGAAATAATCCGGCAAAGGGTGGATTGTTCCGAGCGGGCTCAATGGACAACGGGGATGGAATAGCTGTTGGGTGGTTAGGACATCCTATCTTTAGAGATAAAGAAGGACGTGAACTTTTTGTACGTCGTATGCCTACTTTTTTTGAGACATTTCCTGTTGTTTTGATAGACGAAGACGGAATTGTTAGAGCCGATGTTCCTTTTCGAAGGGCAGAATCGAAGTATAGTGTCGAACAAGTAGGTGTAACTGTTGAGTTTTACGGTGGGGAATTAAATGGAGTCAGTTATAGTGATCCTACTACTGTGAAAAAATATGCTAGACGCGCTCAATTAGGTGAAATCTTTGAATTAGACCGTGCTACTTTAAAATCCGACGGTGTTTTTCGTAGCAGTCCCCGGGGTTGGTTTACTTTTGGACATGCTTCGTTTGCTCTGCTTTTTTTCTTCGGACATATTTGGCATGGCGCTCGAACCTTGTTCAGAGATGTTTTTGCTGGTATTGATCCAGATTTAGACGCTCAAGTGGAATTTGGAGCATTCCAAAAACTTGGGGATCCAACTACAAGAAGACAGGCAGTTTGATATAGTATTGATCTCGTACTTTTGTTTCCATTTTTGTAATTTGACAATTTGACATAGGGTATCGGGGACCCCTTGATTTGACGATTTGACTTGTCGCTTTTCTTCCACTTTTGCTCTTTTTTTTATCCGGGGGGCAATCCCAACTAAACAGGTATGGAAGCTATAATTGTAAACCACGATCGAATCTATGGAAGCATTGGTTTATACATTCCTTTTAGTCTCGACTCTAGGAATCATTTTTTTCGCTATCTTTTTTCGAGAACCCCCTAAAGTTCCAACTAAAAAGTAAAAAGATAAAATGATTTTTTATTATCTTAATTGAAGTAAAGAGTTGAAGTAGAGAGCCCCCCAATATTGGGGGGCTCTCTACTTCAACTAGTCCCCATGTTCCTCGAATGGATCTCTTAGTTGTTGGGAGGGTTGCCCAAAAGCAGTATATAAGGCATACCCAGTAAAACTTACAAATAAACCAGATATAGAGATGGCGACTAGTGTTGCTGTTTCCATTATTAATTAATATATAATTTTCTTAATTTTAAGACCACAATGGATCTATGATAAGATCATCTATTTATAACGGAATGGTATACAAAGTCAACAAATCTTAATTAATACAAAATAGGATTTATGGCTACACAAAGTGTAGAGGGTAGTTCTAGATCTGGTCCACGACGAACAATTGTAGGGGATTTATTAAAACCGTTGAATTCAGAATATGGTAAAGTAGCTCCTGGGTGGGGAACTACTCCTTTGATGGGTGTCGCAATGGCTCTATTTGCGATATTCCTATCTATTATTTTAGAAATTTATAATTCTTCTGTTTTACTGGATGGGATTTCAATGAATTAGATTTACAAGAATTGCTAAGTCCCATCTTTTGAATATTGCATTTGAATACTTAATACAAAGTGAAACATTTGGGTCTCGGTTTTTAGCCTAATCCTATTCTATTTTTCTATTCAATTTTGGAAATTCGATCGTGGAATTTTCTTTTTTGATATTTCTGGAATATGAGTGTGCGACTTGTTATAATGGATCCTATTAATAGTGCAGAAAATCAGTCTGTCATCTTGATAAAGATGGTTTTTTATTTCGTTAGATATTTATTCTAAATATCTGTAGCACGGAATATATGAAATGGATTACGAAGTATTAGAACTATGATTCATAGTTAATATTCAGATCCCGTGGCCAACCTACAAAAAATTTCAAAAAATTTGAAAGTCTAAATGAAAAGATTTTTCAAACTTTTTGTCTATACTTATCTTATTTTGATAAAAATCAAAAGACAACTCTCTCTTTGGATTTTTCGTCATTATACTTATGCATTCCATAAGTGATGATACGAGGATTCTTGCTCGGGGAATCTTTGTACTAACTTTAAAGGTTTTTTCAATCATCGTGGTTCTAGTATGAATCTGAGGTTTTCGATTGATTTATAGAATCTTAACAAGAAAATGCCTATAAAAAAAAATAAAGAAAACGCCGGGAAGGCTGCATTAGCATTACATAAAAAAAAAATACTCAATTAAAGAAAAAATGGGTAAATAGAAGATTCAAGAGGCCCGTAAGGATCAACATCAAGAAATAGATGAGCCGACTTGATATTTTAGCATTATAACCACAAAGAAGAGTTTTTGGATTTTTCTTTTTTCGTTTTCTTCTCTTTCAAAAGAATTCTTGAATCATAGAATTCAAATTAAGAAGTTTCTATTACACATATCCGTTTCAACAAGTATTTGGGGTTTTCTGTTTGAGCTGTATGAGATGAAATTTTCATATACAGTTCTCAGAGGGGGAGTTTTCTTGGTTTACCTATCTCAATAAAGTCTATGATTGGTTCGAAGAGCGTCTCGAGATTCAGGCGATTGCGGACGATATAACTAGTAAATACGTTCCTCCTCATGTCAATATATTTTATTGTTTAGGAGGAATTACGCTTACTTGTTTTTTAGTCCAAGTAGCTACAGGGTTTGCTATGACTTTTTACTATCGTCCGACTGTTACTGAAGCTTTTGCTTCAGTTCAATATATAATGACTGAAGCTAACTTTGGTTGGTTAATCCGGTCTGTTCATCGATGGTCAGCAAGTATGATGGTACTAATGATGATCCTACATGTATTTCGTGTGTATCTTACAGGTGGCTTTAAAAAACCTCGTGAATTAACTTGGCTTACAGGCGTGGTTCTTGCTGTATTGACAGCATCCTTTGGCGTAACTGGTTATTCTTTACCTTGGGACCAAATTGGTTATTGGGCAGTCAAAATTGTAACAGGCGTGCCGGAAGCTATTCCTATAATAGGATCCCCTTTAGTAGAGTTATTACGTGGAAGTGCTAGTGTAGGACAATCAACTTTGACTCGTTTTTATAGTTTACATACTTTTGTATTACCTCTTCTTACTGCTGTATTTATGTTAATGCATTTTCTAATGATACGGAAGCAAGGTATTTCGGGTCCTTTATAATCTACTAAATAATTTAGTATCTGTTATATAATATAGATCATAGATATTTCTAATCAATCATTGATCGATTGGGGGAGGTAGAATAGTATTTTTTTGCTACAAATATGGATAATTGATAAGACATGTATTTAGATATTTCTCTTCAGTTACATTATATTATTTCTTTCAAATAATGAATAGTTGAAGCGAATTCTGTTAAGAAAAAGATGGATTATGGGAGTGTTTGACTTGCACTATTGATTTGCCCGTGGAGATATATAATATGCTTTATCCGCCACATTGTAATCCACAATCAAGTGTGTCTTTTTTCTAACCGCTCTGTAAGTCATATACTAGATTTAGGATAGGTTGATTGACTTAAAGAGAATTTTTTCTATGATTCCATCCAATCGTGTCGTGCATGAGCAGGCCCCGTAAAATCTAGTCGAATAAGTGATGTATTAGAATCCATATTCGATTTTTTAGCTATATTAGCTACTTAATATACTTATCTTTAGTATATATTGAATATACTTCTATCTATA